ATAAAAATAATTATATATATATATATGCAATTTATAATTATCTTAATTATTTATAACTATAAAACAAAAAATTATATAAATATATTTATATTATTATATAAAAATTAATTCATTATAAAATAAAAATAATAAACTAAATTAATTAATTAATTACTTATTATAATTATTTAAATTAATTAATTAAATTATAAAATTAAAAAAAAATGATGAAAAAAGTTTTATTAAAGAAAAAAAAAAAAAAAAAACACAAGCAAATCAACAGTCAATAAATAATGAATTGCCTGAAAAAGGATTATCATGATAGGATAAATTATGTAATTTTATACTTTACATTCATTATTATATTTAATAGAATTAAACTATTCCTAAAAGAATCAAAATCTTTTGTGCATCTTACACTAAAATATATACATAAAAAGGTAAGCTAAATTTAAGCTATTGGGTTCATACCCCACTTATAAAGGTTTAACCCTTTCCTTTTTAATTATAAATACCCCTACAAAAATAATATTTTTAATAATTTTAATTACAAGAACCTTAATTTCTATTTCAGCTAATTCTTGATTAAGTGCTTGAATAGGTCTAGAAATTAATTTATTATCATTTATCCCCCTAATAAATGATGATAAATTAATATCAACTGAGTCTTCATTAAAGTACTTTTTAGTACAAGCTTTAGCCTCATCAATTTTATTATTTTCAGTTATTTTAATTCTTTTAAACCCCTCTAATAATCTATTTATAGAAATAATTATATTTTCTTCCTTAGCTTTAAAGATAGGATCCGCCCCATTCCATTTTTGATTTCCCAATGTAATAGAAGGGTTATCATGATTAAATTCTTTAATCCTAATGACTTGGCAAAAAATCGCCCCTTTAATTTTAATAACTTATGTAATTCATAAACCATTAATTATTTTTAGAATTTTTATATCAATTACAATTGGAGCCTTAGGAGGTCTAAATCAGACCTCTCTACGAAAATTAATAGCTTATTCATCTATTAACCACTTAGGTTGATTACAAGCTTCTATATACGATAGTAATAAAACCTTAATTATTTATTTTCTCTTTTATGTATTTTTAACTTTTTCAATGATTTTCATATTTAATATGTTCCAAATTACACACATTACACAACTTTTTACATTATTCTTCCATTCTAAGTATATAAAAACTTTTATAATATTTAATTTATTATCTTTAGGAGGATTACCCCCATTCTTAGGATTTTTCCCAAAATGAATAGTAATTCAGTTCTTAAGATTTAATAACCAGATTATTTTATTAATAGCTATAATTTTAACAACTCTAATTACTCTTTATTTTTACTTACGCTTAACTTATAGAAGATTTATATTCAATTATTATGAAATTAACTGAATAAATTACTCTATATATAATAAAATTTTTATAAAATTTTTAATAGCAATCTCTCTTATATCAACATTTGGTTTATTTTTAATTTCTTCCATATATTTTATGCTTTAAGGCTTTAAGTTAAAAAAACTAATAGCCTTCAAAGCTATAAATATAAGAAGAATCTTTTAAGCCTTAGTGAATTTCACACTTTTAGAATTGCAGTCTAATGTCATTGTTGACTATAAAGCTAAACTTTATATAATTTATGATTAAAGAGAATATCTCATAAATAGATTTACAATCTATTGCCTAAATTCAGCCATTTAATCGCAACAATGGTTATTCTCAACTAATCATAAAGATATTGGCACCCTATATTTTATTCTTGGAGCTTGATCAGGAATAATCGGAACTTCACTAAGAATTCTAATTCGAACTGAATTAGGACACCCAGGAGCCTTACTTAATAATGATCAAATTTATAATGTAATTGTCACAGCTCACGCCTTTATTATAATTTTTTTTATAGTAATACCTATTATAATTGGGGGATTTGGGAATTGACTAGTTCCCCTAATACTAGGAGCCCCAGATATAGCCTTTCCTCGTATAAATAATATAAGTTTTTGGTTACTTCCCCCTGCCTTAACCCTATTATTAATAAGAAGAATAATTGATAACGGAGCTGGGACAGGATGAACTATTTACCCCCCTTTGTCCTCTAATACAGCTCATATAGGTCCTTCTGTTGATTTATCTATTTTTTCCTTGCATTTAGCAGGTATTTCCTCTATTCTAGGAGCTGTAAATTTTATTACTACGATTATAAATATACGGTCAACAGGAATTTCTTTTGACCGTATACCTTTATTTGTGTGATCTGTAGGAATCACAGCTCTACTCCTACTTTTATCTCTTCCAGTATTAGCTGGAGCTATCACAATGCTATTAACAGATCGAAATTTAAATACTTCATTTTTTGACCCCGCGGGAGGAGGAGACCCAATCCTTTACCAACACCTATTTTGATTTTTTGGACATCCTGAAGTTTATATTTTAATTTTACCAGGATTTGGAATAATTTCCCATATTATTAGACAAGAATCGGGAAAAAAAGAAACTTTTGGATCTTTAGGAATAATTTATGCTATATTAGCTATTGGTCTATTAGGATTTATTGTTTGAGCCCATCATATATTTACTGTAGGAATAGATGTTGATACTCGAGCTTATTTCACCTCTGCTACTATAATTATCGCAGTCCCAACAGGAATCAAAATTTTTAGATGGATAGCAACTTTATACGGAGCTCAAATAAATAACTCCCCAACTATAATATGAGGCTTAGGATTTATTTTTTTATTTACTGTAGGAGGTTTAACAGGAGTAGTTTTAGCAAATTCTTCAATTGATATTATTTTACATGATACTTATTATGTCGTGGCTCACTTTCATTATGTACTATCAATAGGGGCAGTATTTGCGATTATAACAGGATTTATCCATTGATTCCCTCTACTTACAGGATTATCCATAAATTTAAATCTATTAAAAATTCAATTTATTACCATATTTATTGGAGTAAATATAACATTTTTTCCACAACACTTTTTAGGATTAGCAGGTATACCTCGACGTTATTCGGACTATCCTGACTCTTACACCACATGAAATGTGATTTCTACAATTGGGTCAACAATCTCATTACTAAGAATTCTATTGTTTTTTTACATCATCTGAGAAAGATTTATAATACAACGCCCTATTATATTTTCTATTCAATTGAATTCATCAATTGAATGATTACAAAAATCTCCACCAGCTGAACATACTTATAACGAATTGCCATTACTAATTAATTTCTAATGTGGCAGATTAGTGCAATGAATTTAAGCTTCATAAAAAAAGAACTTTACTTTTATTAGAAATAATGCCAACATGATCAAATTTAAGTCTACAAAATAGTTCTTCACCATTAATAGAACAACTGGCCTTTTTCCATGATCATACCTTATTAATTTTAGTAATAATTACAAGTATAGTTACTTACATAATATTCATATTATTTTTTAATAAATATATTAATCGATATTTATTACATGGGCAAACTATTGAAATTATTTGAACAATTATACCAGCTATTATTCTTTTATTCATTGCTATACCTTCCCTTCGTTTACTTTATCTATTAGATGAAATTGATGAACCTTCTATTACATTAAAAACTATTGGACATCAATGGTATTGAAGTTATGAATACTCAGATTTTAAAAATATTGAATTTGATTCTTATATAACTCCTACTAATGAATTGCCTATGGAAGGGTTTCGACTTTTAGACGTAGACAACCGTACAATTATTCCTTTAAATTCCCAAATTCGAATCCTAGTAACAGCAGCAGACGTAATCCATTCCTGAACTATCCCATCCTTAGGAGTAAAAGTAGATGGAACCCCTGGGCGATTAAATCAAACAAACTTCTATATTAAACGACCAGGTCTATTTTATGGACAATGTTCAGAAATTTGTGGAGCAAATCATAGATTTATACCAATTGTACTAGAAAGAATCCCTATTAATAACTTTATTAAATGAATTAATACTTGTCAATTATTAGATGACTGAAAGCAAGTATAGATCTCTTAAATCATATTATAGTAAATTAGCAATTACTTCTAATAAAAAATTAGTTAATAATATAACATTAGTTTGTCAAACTAAAATTATTTGTAAAAATATTTTTTTATCCCACAAATAGCCCCAATAAATTGATTATTAATATTCTTTATATTTTTATTAGCTTTTATAATTTTTAATAGATTAAATTATTATACCTTTCCCCCCCTAATACCTATATCAAATAATAAATTATACCCTACCCAATCCACTCTTAATTGAAAATGATAACAAATTTATTTTCAATTTTTGACCCTAGTACAAGAATTTTCAATTTATCCATTAATTGAGTAAGAACTCTTATAGGTCTATTTATAATCCCTTCTCTTTATTGACTAATACCTTCACGAATAAACATACTGTGAAATAATATTATATTAACTCTTCATAAAGAATTTAAAACACTCTTAGGTCCAACAGCAATAAATGGATCTACTCTTATTTTTATCTCTTTATTCACTATAATTCTTTTTAATAATTTTTTAGGATTATTCCCCTATATTTTTACAAGAACAAGACACCTTACTTTAACATTAACTTTAGCTTTACCTCTTTGAATAAGATTCATACTATTTGGATGAATTAATAATACACAACATATATTTACTCACTTAGTCCCACAAGGAACCCCTGCTATTTTAATACCTTTTATAGTATGTATTGAGACAATTAGAAATGTAATCCGACCAAGAACTTTAGCTATTCGATTAACAGCTAATATAATTGCTGGACATTTATTAATAACTTTATTAGGGAATACAGGTCCTTCTATACATACTACTTTATTAATTTTATTAATAATTATTCAAATTTCATTATTGATTCTAGAATTAGCAGTTGCTATAATTCAAGCTTATGTATTTTCAGTTCTTGCAACATTATACTCTAGAGAAGTAAATTAATGATAACACAAGCAAATCACCCATTTCATTTAGTAGACCATAGCCCATGACCCTTAATAGCCTCTATTGGAACAATAACCATGATATCAGGAATAATTATAATTGTTAATAAATATAATTATTATCTATTTACCCTAGGATATATTATTAACATCTTAACAATATACCAATGATGACGTGATACTACCCGGGAAAGAACTTACCAAGGATTACACACAAGCCCAGTAATAATAGGATTACAACTTGGTATAATTTTATTTATTCTATCAGAAATTTTTTTTTTTATATCATTTTTTTGAACATTTTTTCATATAAGACTTTCTCCATCTATTGAATTAGGAGCTAATTGACCTCCTATAGGGATTAAAAGATTTAACCCATTCCAAATCCCTTTATTAAATACTATAATCTTATTGACCTCAGGGATTACTGTAACATGAGCTCATAATAGACTTATTCAAAATAATCATACACAAACTACACAAGGATTATTTTTTACAATTTTACTAGGAATTTACTTTACCCTACTCCAAGCCTATGAATATATAGAAGCTCCTTTTACAATTGCAGACTCAGTTTATGGTTCTATTTTCTTTTTAGCTACAGGTTTCCATGGAATTCATGTAGTAATCGGAACAACCTTTTTATTCATCTGCTTAATCCGACATATAAATTATCACTTCTCCAACTTACATCATTATGGATTTGAAGCTGCTGCTTGATATTGACATTTTGTTGACATTGTATGATTATTCCTATTTATATCAATTTACTGATGAGGAGAATAACCAATTATTTAAATAGTATAAAAAGTACATTTGACTTCCAATCATATAGTTTATATAATAATAATAATTTAAATAATTCTATCTATTTTAACAATTAATCTTATTATTTTATTAATTTCACTAATATTAATGGTATTATCCTCTATTATTTCAAAAAAATCTATACTTGACCGAGAAAAAATATCCCCATTTGAATGTGGATTTGACCCTAAATCCTCTCCCCGACTACCTTTCTCTATACGATTTTTTCTAATCACAATTATTTTTTTAATCTTTGATGTAGAAATTGTACTAATCCTTCCAATAATTTTAGTTATAAAATATTCAACCTTAATAATATGAATAATAACAGCTATAATTTTCATACTTATCCTACTATTAGGATTATATCATGAATGAAATCAAGGAATACTAAATTGATCCAATTAGGGTTGTAGTTAACTATAACATTTAACTTGCACTTAAAAAATATTGAATAATCATCAATCTACCTTAAATAAGAAGCAAATTGCAATTAGTTTCGACCTAATGATTGGTATTTTATTACCCTTATTTTAATTGAAGCCAAAAAGAGGCTTATTACTGTTAATAATAAAATTGAATTAATTTCCAATTAAAGAAGTACGAAGATCAAAAAAAAGCTGCTAACTTTTTATTTTAATGGTTAAACTCCATTTATACTTCTTTATATATGTGTATATATATATATTTATATAGTTTAACAAAAACATTACATTTTCATTGTAAAATTAAAATCTATTTTTATAAATTATATTACTAAAAATAATTCATTTATTCAAAGATTCAAAATCTCCTTAATATCTTCAATATTATACTCTTCATTTATAAGCTACCTGAATAAACAATCATCATAAAACTAAATAAAATAAAAACCCAAAAAACAAAACTTAATAAATAAATTTTTAAACTATTTATATGAATAAATTGATTAATTTTAGAATACTTGATTAAACCAAAATATAATCGTTGACTCCCTAAATATTCTGATCACCCTTGATCTAACCCTTTAATAAATTTGTCTTCTAAAAATATTACTCAATAAATTAAACCATAAGTAGAAACATAAGGGATAAATCATATAGAACCAAAAAAATTAGATAAATTATAAAAATAAAAGGAATTATTAAAAAAAAATAAAGAAACCTTTGATAATAAATAACCAATGACTCCTCCTAAAATACATAGTCCCAAAATTAATCCCTTAATAAAAGAAGGAATAATTACTACTAATGGTCTACTAAATAAAACTCAACTTAATATTCTACCCCCCACGATTCTAAAAAATAATAACCCTAATATTCTTCTTAATATTACTCAATCTTCATCCTTTAAAATTCTTAAAGAAAAAAAATTATTATCTCCAGATATAAAATAATAAAATAATCGAAAAGAATAGCAAACAGTTAAGCCAGTAGAAATATAAAATAATAAAAAATTCAAAAAATTAATATTAATAAAAAAAGTTATTTCTAAAATTAAATCCCTAGAATAAAATCCAGCCAAAAAAGGTATACCACACAAAGCTAAATTTGATACATTAAAACAAGTAGACGTTATTGGTATTAATTTGCTTAAACCTCCCATTAACCGAATATCTTGAACATTATTTATATTATGAATAATAACCCCAGCACATATAAATAATAAAGCCTTAAATAAAGCATGAGTTAATAAATGAAAAAAAGCTAGTTCATAAAATCCTATAGATAAAATTCTTAATATTAAACCTAACTGACTCAAAGTAGATAACGCAATGATCCTCTTTAAATCAAATTCATAATTTGCTCCTAGCCCAGATATAAATATAGTCAATCCTGATAATAATAATAAAATTTCCCCAATTATAGAATTTGTTAATAAAATATTAAATCGAATTAATAAATAAACCCCAGCAGTTACCAAAGTAGAAGAATGAACTAAAGCAGAAACAGGAGTAGGAGCAGCTATTGCAGCAGGTAATCAAGAAGAAAAAGGAATCTGAGCACTCTTTGTTATAGAAGCTAATATTACTAATCCCCCAATTAATACTATATCTATATCCTCCTTACAAAAGTCTAAGTAAAAAATATAACTTCATCCTCCATAATTTAATATTCAAGCAATAGATATTAATAAAGCAACATCCCCAATACGATTAGATAAAACAGTTAATATCCCAGCATTATAAGATTTCATATTTTGAAAATAAATAACTAAACAATAAGAAACAAGACCCAATCCATCTCAACCTAATAAAATACTAATTAAATTTGGTCTAATAATTAAAAACATCATTGACCCAACAAATATTAAAATTAATATAATAAAACGATTGATCCTTGAATCCTCTTTTATATATTCCATTCTATAACGAATGACTAAAGAAGAAATTATTAATACAAAAGATATAAAAACTAAACTTATTCAATCCAACAAAATAGTTATTACAACACTTATGGAATTTAAAGAAATAACTTCTCATTCAATAAAAATTCTGTAATCTATTATAATAAATACTAAAAACCCAATAAAACTTAATAAACTAATTATTAATAAACTAAAAAAACTAATTTTACAAATTAAGTAATTCATTATTTAAAAAGAATATCTTATCTTTGATATCACAAATCAACATTTTTTTTAAACTATTTAAATAAAATAATGAATAAACTTCACACTTTAAAATTAGTAAATTTAAAGGTAATCAATGTAAAAATAATAATAAAAATTCCCGAATAAATCCTCTTCTAAATGAATACCCTCCTATAATTTTTATCCCATGTTGGCTATATCTATATATGTATAAAGTATAAGCTGCTCTAAAAAAAGATAAAAAAGATAATAATAGTATTGAAATTCATGACCATCTAATAATTCTATTGATTAAAAAAATCTCCCCTAATAAATTTAAAGTTGGAGGAATTGATATATTAGATGAACTTAATAAAAATCATCATAAAGATATAGAAGGTATAAAATTTAATAATCCTTTATTAATTAACAATCTACGACTGCCTAATCGTTCATAAGAAATATTGGCTAAACAAAATAACCCAGATGAACATAAACCATGAGCAATTATTAAAATATAACATCCATAAATACCTCTATAAGTTAAAGTTATTAATCCTGATAAAACTATCCCTATATGAGCAACAGAAGAATAAGCAATTAAGGATTTTAAATCAATTTGATATAAACAAATAAAACTTACAAAAATTCCTCCAATTAGACTAATTGCAATCCAAATAAAATTAAATTTTAAATTAACCTGTATTAAAAAAGGAATCACTCGTAATAAACCATATCCTCCCAACTTTAACATAATACCAGCTAAAATTATTGACCCAGAAACAGGAGCCTCAACATGAGCTTTTGGAAGTCATAAATGAACTAAAAATATAGGTATTTTAACTAAAAAAGCTAAAATTAAAGAAAAATAAAGAACTTCATAATTAAAAATAAAATTATCTAATAAATAAAAAACTAATGTCCCACTAAAATTATATAAATAAAAAATTCCTACTAATATAGGTAAAGAAACTAATAAAGTATAAAACAATAAATATACCCCCGCTTGCAAACGTTCAGGTTGATACCCTCAACCTATAATCAAAAATAATGTAGGAATCAAACTTCTCTCAAAAAATAAATAAAATATAAATAAATTTATTCTTATAAAAGCCAAAATTAATAATATTAATAATAAAAGTACATTTAATAAAAATAATTTACTATAATTTATATATTTATAAATGGATTCACTAGCCATTAATATTAAACTAATAATCCAAAAACTCAACAAAATTAAACTATAAGAAATTATATCACAACCTAATAAATAAGAAATACTTAAAAAATAAGTTTCATTATTATTTATGACAATAAAAATAAAACTTAATAAAAATAAAAAATTTTGAGCCATTCAATAAAATTCATAAATAAAACAGAAAGGAAATAAAAATAATAAACTAAAAATTAATTTTAACATTGTAAAATATTAAAGCTTTGAAAATAATCATTACCATGAGTACGAATAAAGGAAACTAAAATAGAAAGGCCAAGTACTCCCTCACATACTCTAAAAGTTAAAAATATTGCAACAAAAAATTGCTCATAATTTAATATATTTAAATAAATTAATAATATTAAAAATAAACATAAAACAATATATTCTAATCTTAATAATATAGATAATAAATGTTTTTGATTTATTACAAATCTTATCACACCTATAAAAAATAATAGCCCTAAAAAAATTAAATTTAAATTATTTATCATTTGTTTTAATAGTTTAACAAAACATTGGTCTTGTAAATCAAAAATAGGGAAATTCTCTTTAAAACTTCAAAAGAAAATAATTTATTTATCACTAATCCCCAAAATTAATATTTTTATTTAAACTACCTTTTGACATTATTCAATGAACTTTAATAACCTTTATAATTATTATAAATTTTATTTTTTTATTTATAAAACACCCTTTAGCAATAGGATTAACAATTTTATTACAAACTACATTAATCACTATATTTTCAGGAATACTAACCAAAACATTTTGATTTTCTTATATTCTATTTCTAGTATTTATAGGAGGTATATTAGTTTTATTCATATATGTTACTTCTTTAGCATCTAATGAAATATTTTCTTTATCTATAAAATTAACTTTAATATCAATTTTATTATTAATTTTAATGATAATCCTAATAATAATTAATCAACCATTAATTCAAAAAATTCAATCAATACAATCTTACCTAACAACTGAAATTAATTCCTACTTAATAGAAAATTCACTACTATTAAATAAATTATATAATTTCCCTACCAACCTATTAATAATTATATTAATAATTTATCTCCTTATTACCCTTATTGTAGTAGTAAAAATCACCAAACTATTAAAAGGGCCCTTACGACCTTCATTTAACTAATGAACAAACCTTTACGAACTAAACATCCTATTTTATTAATTGTTAATAAATCTTTAATTGACCTACCAGCACCAATTAATCTTTCATCCTGATGAAATTTTGGTTCCCTTCTATTTTTATGCCTAATAATTCAAATTTTAACAGGTTTATTCCTTGCTATACATTATACAGCAGATATTAATCTTGCTTTTAATAGAGTAAATCACATCTATCGAGATGTAAATTATGGGTGATTATTACGTTCATTACATGCTAATGGAGCTTCTTTTTTCTTTATCTGTATCTATTTACATATTGGACGAGGAATTTATTATATATCTTACCTTTTTACTCCAACTTGATTAATTGGTGTAATTATTTTGTTCTTAACTATAGCTACTGCCTTTATAGGTTATGTTTTACCCTGAGGACAAATATCTTTCTGAGGAGCAACAGTTATTACTAATCTATTATCTGCCATCCCTTATCTTGGAATAGACCTAGTTCAATGAATTTGAGGAGGATTTGCTATTGATAATGCTACCTTAACCCGATTCTTTTCTTTCCATTTTATTCTTCCATTTATCATTTTAGCATTTACTTTTATCCATATTTTATTCTTGCATGAAACTGGATCAAATAATCCAATAGGATTAAATTCTAATATTGATAAAATTCCATTCCATCCATATTACACCTATAAAGACATTATTGGGTTTATTATTATACTAATATTTCTAACTATATTAATTTTAATTAATCCTTTTATATTAGGGGATCCAGATAATTTTACCCCAGCTAACCCTTTAATCACTCCAATTCATATTCAACCAGAATGATATTTCCTATTCGCTTACGCAATCTTACGATCTATCCCTAATAAATTAGGAGGAGTAATTGCTTTACTATCATCAATTATAATCCTAGCAACTTTACCTTTTTTTCATTTAAGAAAATTCCAAGGTAATTCATTCTACCCAATTAATAAAATTATTTTTTGAATAATATGTACAACTATTATTTTATTAACATGAATTGGAGCTCGACCTGTAGAAGATCCTTTCATTATAATTGGACAAATTTTAACGGTAATTTACTTTTTATATTTTTTAATAAACCCCATAATTAGCTATTGATGAGATAAATTATTAAACTAGTTAATGAGCTTGAACAAGCATTTGTTTTGAAAACATACTATAGGAAATAAACTTTCTATTAACTTTACTATAATAAATTATTTACACTAAATAAATAAAATCACTTTAATTCCAATTATAAAAATCAAAAAATTTAAAGAAAAAGGTAAAAATCCCTTTCATGCTAAATATATTAATTTATCATAACGAAATCGTGGTAAAGTCCCACGAACTCAAATAAATAAAAAAGAAATAAATATCAACTTTATATAAAAAAAAATATAAAATAAATCCCCCCCTAAAAATATTAAACAAAATAATATTCTCATAAATAAAATTCTTGAATATTCAGCTAAAAAAATTAAAGCAAATCCTCCTCTACTATACTCCACATTAAATCCTGAAACTAATTCAGACTCCCCCTCTGCAAAATCAAAAGGAGTTCGATTAGTCTCTGCTAAACTGATTACAAATCAAATTAACCCTATAGGAAATGTAATAAATAAAAATCAAATATATATTTGATATTTATAAAATATTAATAAATTAAATCTTCTAATTAAAAAAATAAATCTTAATAAAATTAAAGCTAATCTTACTTCATAAGAAATAGTTTGAGCAACAGCCCGTAAAGCCCCCAATAAAGCATACCTGGAATTTGAAGACCAACCAGCTATCATCACCCCATAAACCCCTAATCTTATACAACATAAAAAAAATAATACCCCTAAATTAAAAGAAAATAATTTAATAAATAAAGGTATACATATTCAAATTACTAAAGACATAAATAAAGAAAAAATTGGACAAAAATAATAACAAATATAATTAGACATAAAGGGATTAGTTTGTTCCCTTCTAAATAACTTAATGGCATCACAAAAAGGTTGAAAAATCCCTACAAACCCTACTTTATTAGGACCTTTACGAATTTGAATATAACCTAAAACTTTTCGCTCTAAAAGGGTTAAAAAAGCTACTCTAACTAAAACACAAATAATTAAAATCAAACTTCCACAAATTATTAACAATTTCTCAATAAAATACATATACTATTTGTAATAAAAATTACATAAATAAATTCTAAATTTAATACACTAATCTGCCAAAATAGTTATTATTAATATTCAATACAAAAATAATAATTTATCAAATATTTGGTCCTTTCGTACTAAAATATTCTAAATCTTTAAAGATAGAAACCAACCTGGTTTACACCGGTTTGAACTCAGATCATGTAAGAATTTAAAAGTCGAACAGACTTAAACCTTTAAGTAACTACGCCTAAATTTATCTCTTAATCCAACATCGAGGTCGCAATCTTTTTTATCGATATGAACTCTCCAAAAAAATTACGCTGTTATCCCTAAAGTAACTTAATTTTATAATCATTAATAATGGATCATTTAAACAATAATTAATGATAAAAATTATCAAAAGTTTATTAAATTTCAATATCACCCCAATAAAATATTATTAAAGATTAATTAATAATGAATCTACACCTAAATAATCTAATAAATATAAAGATTTATAGGGTCTTCTCGTCTTTTAAATAAATTTTAGCTTTTTAACTAAAAAATAAAATTTTAATATAATTTATAAGAAACAATTTATACCTCGTCCAACCATTCATACCAGCCTTCAATTAAAAGACTAATGATTATGCTACCTTTGCACAGTTAGAATACTGCGGCCATTTAAATAATTCAGTGGGCAGGCTAGACTTTTTATAAAATCAAAAAGACATGTTTTTGTTAAACAGGCGGATATCATTTTTGTCGAATTCTTTTTTAAAATCTCACACTAATAAATATATTTACAAATTATTATATACTAATTATATCATTATACCTTTATTAAAATTATTAAAATAAATAATTTGATAAATACTTAAAATTATAATAAATAATAAATATATAAAATAATTTAAAACAATTTCATTAATAATAACTACTTATAAGCTTATATTTAACATATTAATCTATTTATTTTTAAAATTTTATTTAATAGCTTATCCCATAAAATATAAAAATTAAATATTCATTTAGTTATCTAATAAACTAAATAATAATAACTTCTAAATTAAATTTATTTCTCAAAAAACTAGATACCTTTAAAAACGAATAACATTTCATTTCTAATATATTATTTATAATAATTATGATACATTAACTATTTTAATATATTAACTCTTTTAAAATCGAGAAAATTATTTATAAATAACAATTATTTAATAAACCCTGATACACAAGGTACAATAAATAAAATTTTCTTACATTATAATAATTTTTCAATATATTTCAATATTCCTTCACAGTACTATTAAACTATTATAAAATTTATTATTTCATTAAAAATTACTAAAACAATTGGCTTTAAAATTATTTTTAATATATTATATTAATAAAACTATTAATTAATAAATAAAATCTACTCAATTTATATTGATTTGCACAAAATCTTTTCAATGTAAAAGAAATACTTTACTAAATAAGCTTTAAATTGCATTCTAGAAACACTTTCCAGTACATCTACTATGTTACGACTTATCTTACTTTATAAATAAGAGTGACGGGCGATATGTACATATTTTAGAGCTATAATCAAACTATTTATCTTTATAATTTTACTATCAAATCCACCTTCTACAAATATTTCAAATTTATATCCATTTAAATAATTTTATTGTAACCCATTTATACTTAAATATAAGCTAAACCTTGATCTGATATAAATTCTAATAAAAATTTTAGAAAATTAACTTTCTTAAAAAATATTCTAATAACGACGGTATATAAACTGATTACAAATCTAAGTAAGGTCCATCGTGGATTATCGATTATAAAACAGGTTCCTCTGAATAGACTAAAATACCGCCAAATTTTTTAAGTTTCAAGAACATAACTATTACTACTTAAGCCTTAATAATTACATTTTAAATAATAGGGTATCTAATCCTAGTTTAAAAATAAAATTTCCAAGTTTTTATAATTTAATAATAAATAACTTCTAAATTTAAAATTCTACTTAATAAATTTATATAAATTTAAATAAATTTTCATCTAACTTAAACTAAAAATTTTAATCTGCATTATAAGTATAACCGCGACTGCTGGCACAAATTTTGTCAATACTCTTTAATATTACTACTTCTAAACTTCCTTAATTAATAATACTAATTATTGCTAAATTAATTATATTATTAAAATTAAAAATTAAACAAAAATTTACATATAAATTAAACTAATAATTAAAATTATAAGCTAAAATAAAACTTTTATGATATTTAATTATTTTAAGCACAGTAAATTAAACTTATAATTAATTAAATAAATAATAAAATTTAGTAAAACTATTTAAAACTATTTATTTAAAACTATTTATTTAAAACTATTTATTTAAAACTATTTATTTAAAAGCTATCTATTTAAAACTATTTATTTAAAAGCTATCTATTTAAAACTATTTATTTAAAACTATATTCTTAAAAGATATCTATTTAAAACTATTTATTTAAAACTATATTATTAAAAGATATCTATTTAAAACTATATATTTATAACTGTCTATTTAAACTTTACTATTTAAAACTAATTATTTAAAAGTCATATTTTTAAAATATATCTATTAAACCCTATCTATTTTAAAACTAATTATTAAAAAATTAATTAATTAAAAATTAAACTATTAAAAAATTAATTAATTAAAAATTAAACTATTAAAAAATTAATTAATTAAAAATTAAAATATTAAAAATTAAAATATTAAAAATTAAAATATTAAAAATTAAATATTTTAAAAATTAAATATTTTAAAAATCAAATATTTTAAAAAATCAAAAAATTTAAAAATCAAAAAATTTAAAAATCAAAAGATTTAAAAATCAAAAAATTAAAAAACAAAAGATTTAAAAGTCAAAAGATTTAAAAGTCAAAAGATTTAAAAATCAAAAGATTTAAAAAGCAAAAGATTTAAGAATCAAATGATTTAAAAATTAAATAAATTAAAATCAATGATTAAAAAATAAATTTAAAATTAAATAACTTGAAATTAATAATTAAAATTAGATTATATAATTTATATTTTTATTTTTATTGGCATTATCTGATAAAAATTCTTAATTTAATAATTAATATGCCTAATAAAATTAAATTAATAAATTTACAAAATTAAGAAATATTATATATACACACTAATAATCTTAATTTAATAATTTTATAAAAAATATATCTCTATATAATAAACTTTAT